CCCGCGAAAATTCCTTTTTTATTAAATTGCTCACATTTTATTTTAGCAATGCAATCTAATAAAATATATCTATACAAAAAAATATAGACAAACTATATATATAATATATTTCAAATTTCCTTATATATCCTAATATAAAAATATCTAATAAATTAGATGAATATCAAAGAATCTATTGATTTAGTGTATTATTAAATGTATATCTTAATTCAATATTATTATTCTATTCATTTTTATTATTCATTTTTATTCATTTTCAAATTTAGAATATATTAATCTATATATTAATTTAGAATTCTATTCTAATTCGAATTCAATTTTTAAATATTCATATTCAATTAAAATTGAAATTTTTTCATTCGCGAGGAGCCGGATGAGAAGAAACTCTCACGTCCGGTTCTGTAGTAGAGGTGGAATTAAGAAAAAACCATCAACTATAACCCCAAAAGAACCAGATTCTGTAAACAACATAGAGGAAGAATGAAGGGAATATCTTATCGGGGGAATCGTATTTGTTTCGGAAGATATGCTCTTCAGGCACTTGAACCTGCTTGGATCACGTCTAGACAAATAGAAGCAGGTCGGCGAGCAATGACGCGAAATGCACGCCGCGGTGGAAAAATATGGGTACGTATATTTCCAGACAAACCAGTTACAGTAAAATCTGCGGAAAGCCGTATGGGTTCGGGGAAAGGATCCCCCCGATATTGGGTAGTTGTTGTCAAACCCGGTCGAATACTTTATGAAATAAGCGGAGTATCAGAAAATATAGCCCGAAGGGCTATCTCGATAGCGGCATCTAAAATGCCTGTACGAACTCAATTCATTATTTCAGGATAGGAATGTAGAACCAAAGGAAATAGATCTTGGGGATAAAAACAACCGTAGATTCTTTTTACTTTTTATTTTTGGCAAACAATATTTCTTTTTCTTTTTCGCCCTTTGTTTGTTTGCATTTATTGAAAGAACAGATAAAAAGAAGATATGATTCAACCTCAAACCCATTTGAATGTAGCAGACAACAGCGGGGCTCGAAAATTAATGTGTATTCGAATCATAGGAGCTAGCAATCGTCGATATGCTCGTATTGGTGACGTTATTGTTGCTGTGATCAAAAAAGCAATACCAAGTACGCGCTTAGAAAGATCAGAAGTGATCAGAGCTGTAATTGTACGTACCTGTAAAGAACTCAAACGCGACAATGGTCTGCTAATACGATATGATGACAATGCTGCAGTTATCATTGATCAAAAAGGAAATCCAAAAGGAAGTAGAGTTTTTGGTGCGATTGCCCTGGAATTGAAAAAAAACTTTCCTAAAATACTTTCATTAGCTCCTGAGGTATTATAAGATGAGAAGTAGGATATTTGAATGAAATTGTAGATTGTGTATCACGTATATACCTTTCATTTTGAATTTTTTTTTTTTTTAATTCATAAAAAAAATAAACTAATAAAAAAAGCATGTTGATTATATAAAAATTCGGAGACACCACTGATTTTAGTTTATCATGGGTAGGGACACTATTGCTGATATAATAACCTCTATACGAAATGCTGACATGAATAGAAAAGGAACAGTTCGAATAGCATCTACTAACATCACCGAAAGCATTGTTAAAATACTTTTACGAGAAGGCTTTATTGAAAATGCGAGAAAACACCAAGAAAGAAACAAATATTTTTTGGTTTTAACTCTGCGACATAGAAGAAATAGGAAAGGACCATATAGAAATACTTTAAATTTAAAAAGAGTCAGTCGGCCTGGTCTACGAATCTATTCTAACTATCAACGAATTCCTAGAATTTTAAGTGGAATGGGAATTGTAATTCTTTCTACCTCTCGAGGTATAATGACGGATCGGGAAGCTCGACTAGAAGGAATTGGTGGAGAAATTTTATGTTATATATGGTAATCCTTCTGATATCCGAGTTAGATCAAAAATTTCTTATTTGTGATAGAACGAGCAGGTTATCTATTCTCTTCCCCCTATTAGTTGGTACCTTAAGGAGGTTTTGCTTGGAATGAAAGAACAAAAATGGATAGTAGAAGGATTGGTTATTCAATCATTTCCTAATGCTATGTTCCACGTTCGTTTAGATAATGAACAGGTAGTTCTAGGTTATATTTCAGGAAAGATACGACGTAATTCTATACGAATCCTACCGGGAGATAGGGTTAAGATTGAAATAAGCCGTTATGATTTAACCAAAGGCCGTATAATTTATAGATTCCCCCACAACGATTCAGATGATTCGGATGATTCAAAGGACTAAGTGGTTTTTCAACTTCAACATTCCTTCCCATGAGAATACAATTCGAGGTTCAAAATTTCAAGAAACTTATTTTCTTCCAAGAAATAGACTCGGAATTAAAGTAAGGAATGACAAATATGAAAAAAGGGGCCTCTGTTCGTAAAATTTGTGAAAAATGTCGTCTGATCCGCAGACGAGGACGAATTATAGTAATTTGTTCTAACTCAAAACATAAACAACGACAA